GTTAATAGAACGAATCACACTTTTACCACTAAACTATACCCGCTACATATTTATTATTGGATATAAAAGGGCCTTTTGTCTAAAAAAGTAATTAGATGTAGTTAAGATAGCATCAGAATCATGAAAATTTCAGCATTACCACGTATTTTGTTCCACCGCGGGAAAACTTGAAAAAAAAAAAAGAATAGGTAAATAGCAAAAAATTTAGTCAAATTTCAATAGTGTACTAAAGTTATAAGTATTTTATTTTTTGAAACCTCTCTTCATTTGAACCATTCTATTTTATGAATTAGATTTTATTAATTTGGGTAAATTCGGCCTCAAACTTTCAAGCTTGTCCTTTGCTTTGAACAGGTAAATTCTTTATAGTATCATTTTAGATTTTAGAAATATGTGTGTGTGTTTTTTTTTTTTATATTCTTTCTCTTATCAGATATATTTTTTTTTTCTTTTTAAATAGAAAATTTATAAAATTAGGAAATTCAAAATTCATTAATGGAAAACAAATTTCATTCTAAATGAAAATTAAAGTTCAGTATTATATAAATTAAAGTTCAGTATTATATTCATCTTAATAATTCCCTTAAGAAGTCTTAATATTAATAAGAAAGAAGTCTTAAGAAATAAAAAAAAGAAAGACGAAAAACCTTAGTACTATAGAAAAATATGAGTACAATATTAGTATATACTATATACTATATCCTATAAAGTATATACTATATCCTATAAAGACTCTTACTAGTACTAGTAAGAGTACTAGAACACTTTTACTCTTTTTTACTATAAAGCTATAAAGATTAAATCTTCTAATTTAGAATTTAGACTCTAATTTACTAGTATATACTAAATATACTGAGAATAGAAATAGAATCTCTAAGATTAAATTAGTAAATATATATAATATAAAATGAAAATAGAATATATTCATTCTATTAATTATTAATTTAGATATAGTTAGATATAGATAATAGATAATTTTTTTCAATAATTTAATAATTTCTAAGATAATCTATCTATTAGAATCTTATCTAATTTCTAATAATTAGGAATGGCAATGAAAATTATTCTTCTCGTTTCAATAAAAATTTTTATTTGTCGGAACAAAAGAAGTACTGGCCCGGCCAGTACTTATACTTAACCAGGCCGGGGAAATGAAGTTTTTGTTTTGTATTTGTACAAAATAAAAGAAGTAAGGTATTCTTTCTATTCGAGAAATCTTTTTTGAATCATTGAAGTAAAATCAAAATTGTTATCAATCTTGACTTCATGTGTTAAATCACATGATAAATTTTCAATTTGGAATGAGGAGAGATGGCTGAGTGGACTAAAGCGTCGGATTGCTAATCCGTTGTACGAATTATTCGTATCGAGGGTTCGAATCCCTCTCTCTCCGACCCCCCCGATCACTTGAGAATTTCTAATTGGAAGAATTTTTGATTATTCTTTATTTATGAATCTTTTATCTTTATCTAACATCTATTCAATTTCTTTTCTTTATACATTTAACATTTACCTATGAAAAAAGAAAGGAAAAAGTAAAAATGAATCTCATCTCTTTTTTTATTATTTTTATTCTTCACGCCCAGGATTACGCCCCGGATCGTTAGATAAGAATCCGAAGATGAATAGAGAAACAAAGAATATTACTACTGTGTAAACGAATAGTTTAAGAGTAAGCATTACAAATCTCCAAGATAAGATAAGATCATTTTTTTTAAGGAAATAGATCACCTATTTTACGACACATACTATCGCTTTAAAGATGAAAAAAAAAAGGAAGTTTTTTTGAAATTTATTTTCACGAATTTTTTCTAATGTAATAAGATTCGTATTTTTTGTTACCAAAAATTTATTGCCATATTCATATCTATATTTAAGTAATTTTATGGGGTATGGGATCTTATAAAGGAAAGGTTAGAACAAAAGAAATAAGATGATTAGCTTTTTAAAGAAAAGCTAAAGATCATCGCCCCCTTCCCTTATTCAATATTCAAATTAAAATTTTATTCAATATTCAAAATATTCAAACTAAATTTCAATATAAAATACCAGACTTTTTGAATCGAGGGTTTCTAATGTCCAGACTTATCTGAATCTTATTTATGATCTTATTTATTTTCAGAAGAAAATATCATCTTTTTTTTATCAAATAAATTATGAATTGAATAGAGATTAGAGATTCAATTTTTATCGGAAACTTACAGCAGCTTGCCAAACAAAGGCTAAGAGAAAAAAGAGTACAGGGATAATTGGCATAACATCTATGATTGGATTAAAAAAGGCATAAGCCTCGGGCAATTTGGCGAAGAAAAAACTACTCGAATAAAGGGTAGAATTAAGACAGATACAAATTAAACAAAAGATATTAAGCATAACAAATATTCTTTTCTTGTTCTTAAAGTTAAAGATTCAAATTAAATTGAAGAAGAAATTCTCAGATTGGATTGAGTTGTTTTTCTGAGGGAAATTTGAAAATAAAAAAGGCAGATAAAAGAAAGAAATTCTTATTTTTCTTTGACTTCTCCCCAATCAAGAATCCTTACTTACATTATCCAATCAAATAAGAATACAAGTAATTTTATTTTCATAGAATATCTTAATTGAATTCTAAGTAATGATCAATTAATCTTTTTGATTCTATATCTATTCTGTTGAATCCTAGCGGCAACATGTCCTATATTTCTTTAGGTTGGTTATTGACGAATAACAAATATTTCTCTTAGTTTTTCTTAGACCAAAAATAAATGGGGCGTGGCCAAGCGGTAAGGCAACGGGTTTTGGTCCCGTTACTCGGAGGTTCGAATCCTTCCGTCCCAGATCGTTCGCATCAGAAACGAAAAATTCTTCTCGATTGAAATTTAAAATTGAATTCAACAATTATTTTTTTTTTATGATGGATATGGATGCGAAAAGATTGGAATCCTCGGATTCTGATTTTATCTTTGATCTTAGCTTACACGAGACTTTTTATACTTTCTAATAATGAAAACAAAGAAACTTTATTCTCAAACTATCTCTCTGTTTTAAATTAAATGAAAATCAGATTCAATTGGAGATGGTAAAAAAAAAGTAAATCATAATATTCAAATCATAAAATCATATTTCATAAATCTAAAGAAAAAAATGAGAAAATATGAATCTATTAGGATATATTTATATTAGAATATATTCATACATAAATACATAATTCTTACATAAGAATCGATATTGTCTATTTGTATATTTTTCTTATTAAGAATATATTAATATTTCAGATTATCTTATTATTCTCTAATTGACTAGAATTGAATATTTATGAATATTTCAATGAAATATTTAGTTAAATAAAAACTTTTATCCATTCATGGAAATTTCTTTTTCATCTGAATGAAAGTAAAGCCAAAGGATTTTTTTAGGTTTATAATCTTTTTTATTTTAAGAAAAAGAATTTATGATGGATAATCCTGAAAGATTTGTTGAAGATTTAAATAAGTTTGCTTAAAACTGATTTGTTTTTTTATGTGATATTATTCATATGAGAAAATATGAGGGTAATTTTCAGTGAAATCCTTTCCGGGTATAGACTTAATCTATAAGTCTATAAGTGTAGATTCTTATGTATCGGTTCAACCAATGACTATTCATGATTCCATATTGAATCAATTGCATATGGTTCCAAATTAAAAGAAAATTTATAGGGATGTTATGGTAAAACTTCGTTTGAAACGATGTGGTAGAAAGCAACGTGCGACTTGAAGGACATGATTGGCTGTGGATTCTGACATCCACCATCTTCTATACAAATGAAGATGCTCTTGTCTCGACATGATTTGTTCTGCTAGGAACCTTATTGAATTTGTTTTGGGTTGCTAAATAAAGATACTAAGATACTAAAAGATACTAATGGTATAAATGGTATATACTAATGGTATATATAAGGTATAGCATATGATGGAGCTCGAGCAAAAATAATTGATTTTTTTATCGGGGTAATAATCTAGGGTTAGTGACAATCAATAAGTGAGATCAACTTTGTAAATATATCATCAATATCTAAATATAGATAAATGGATAGGTTCAAAATTGAACAAGTTTGAAATGAAAAAAAAACAAATTTGTCGAAATTTTCAAACTGTTTCGATCAAGAGTGTATCACAAAGGAATAAAATGATTTTTCCCTTTTCCATAGAAAGAACAAAAAACAAAAGGTATGTTGCTGCCTTTTTGAAAAGGAGTAAAGATCACCGAAGTAATGTCTAAACCTAATGATTTCAAAAAGAACAAAGCAAAGACAACAAATTCCGGAACAAGGAAACACTTTTTTAACTTGTCTCAACAATTGGATCAGAATGAGTAAAAAAAGATATATCTGAAAATAGACAAAAAAAGAGGTTAGAGACAGCTCAATAAATTTTAAGGATTTCCTTTTGAACTCCTTTAAAAATATACAACTTGAGTTAGGAGTATAAATGAAATTTCTTTTTCTGTAAAGAAGGAAAAAAAAGGATCAAATTTCAGTCTAATTCTTTATAGATCAGATCCATTTCTCTTTCTATTTCTATCTATATAGATAGAAATAGAAATTATAGAAATTCAAATCATTTTTTCTTGAGCCGTATGAGGAGAAAACTTCCTATACGTTTCTAGGGGGGCATCTTTTATCTACATCTATCCCAATGAGCCATCTATCGAATCGTTGCAATTGATGTTCGATCCCGAAGAGAAGGAAGAGATCTTCGAAAAGTGGGTTTTTATGATCCGATAAAGAATCAAACTTATTCAAATGTTCCTGCTATCTTATATTTCCTTGAAAAAGGTGCTCAACCCACAGAAACTGTTTATGATATTTTAAGGAAGACAGAATTCTTTAAAGAATTTTGAATTTCTTTGGATAAAAAAAGAAAAGAAAAAAAAGAATCATGAAGAAAAAAAGTATAGGATAAATAGTACCTATCTTTGTTTAATTCTTTATTCAAAATTCAAAGTTTCTTTTTTTCTTGTTCTATTCATACTTATTTTATTCTTCTTTTTCTTCTTTTTGTGGAACCCCCCAACAAGGGGGGGTAATCTTTCTTCTTGTATTTGTATTGTATCTTTCTTTTTTTTATTAAAGAAAGCCGCTATTTTTCTATCTATACCTTTTTCTTATTCCTTATTTTTTTCCACTCAAAGTTTTATTCTTTATGTTGTGCTAATCCAACACAAATTTCCATAGAATTTATTTAATTTTGTTTTCTAAAAAGTCCATTCATATTGACAATGGCGTATCAAACAAATATAATTTGATCATATCATATATAAATAGATCTTTTTATCCCCATTCCCTATTGGCTCTTTCCTTCATTTTAGTAAAATGGATGAGTTTGCTGAATTTTTTTTTATTTCGATCGTATCTACACTTCATATTGATCCGGGTTGCTAACTCAATGGTAGAGTACTCGGCTTTTAATTGCGGCTATGATCTTTTACACATTTGGATGAAGAAATTCGTCTAGACTATTGGTATAGTTTATAAGACCGCGACTGATCCTGAAAGGTAATGAATGGAAAAAAGAGCATGTCGTAAAAAGAATAGAAAAATAGAAAAAAAATATTAATAGAATAATAGAAAAAATAGAAAAATTCTAGTACTCATAATATAAATAGAACAAGAATTTTTTTTAGAACATTTTTAAAGTTCAGTAAAGTATTTTGGGTCTAGTGAATAAATGGATAGAGCCTTATGGCTCCAATTCGAGTAAGACAAAAAAGCAACGAGCTTCCCTTCTTAATTTGAATGATTACCCGATCAAATTACTAATTATACGTTAAAAATATCTTAGTGCCTGATGTGGGAAAAGGGTCTCTTGTGAGATGTGAGACCATTGATTCTTTTTTTTTATTAATCCTAATTATTCTTTATTGTGGATTGGAGACGGATGTGTAGAAGAAAAAGTATAGTGATAAAAAATTCTTATTTCCAAAGTCAAAAGAGTGATTGGGTTGCAAAAATAAAAGATTTTTAACCTTTTTTCTTATTATTATTTTCTTTCTTTTATTATTATTCCTATCTTCCTAGTTATGTTAACAAGTTAACAAGGAAAAGAAAATCGAAATTAGATAGAAAGGGAAAAGAAAAAGATCTGTAGATTGGGCTCTTTGTCTCCGGGGTATATATTCTTTATTTATTCTTACTTTTCTATAAATTTCTATAATTTTAGAAATTTCTATAATTTTATAATTTTTTACTTCTTAGATTATTCTTATGATTTTTAATCACAGTACAGTATAAAAGTTTAAAAAGTATAAAAAGTCTATAAAAAAGTCTATCTTATTTTAGATTATTTAAAATAGAAAAGATATAAAGTAAAAGTATAGACAGTGCATAGTATATAATAGTATATAATAATACTAGACTATATTATTAGAAATTAGAATTATCTCTTAGAATAATTAGAAGAATAATATTCTTATTCTATTATTCTAATTTCTTTTAGTTAGAAGTTCTACTCTTTTCTTATAAAGAGTATTTTACTATAAGAGAAAAAATAGACTATATACAACATACACACATACGCCGTTCTGACCATATTGCACTATGTATCATTTCATAACACAAGAAATGCCTCTCTTTTTTGGTTAAAGTAGAAATGTATTTAAATAGCAGAATTACAAGGATATTTAGATTGAAAAAAGAGAGATTTTGGCAACAAAACTTCCTATATCCGCTACTCCTTCAGGAGTATATTTACTCACTTGCTCATTACCATAGCTTCAATAGTTTGATTTTTTATGAACCTGTGGAAATTATCGGTTATGACAATAAATCTAGTTTGGTACTTGTGAAACGTTTAATTACTCGAATGTATCAACAGAAATATTTGATTTCTTCGGTGAATGATTCTAACCAAAATGGATTTTCGCTGCACAAGAATTCTTTTTCTTATCATTTTTATTCTCAAATGATATCAGAAGGTTTTGGAGTCATTCTGGAAATTTCATTCTCGTCGCGATTAGTATCCTTCCTTGAAGAAAAAAGAATACCAAAATCTCAGAATTTACGATCTATTCATTCAATATTTCCCTTTTTAGAGGATAAATTATCACATTTAAATTATGTGTCGGATCTACTAATACCCTATCCTATCCATATGGAAATCTTGGTTCAAATCCTTCAATGCTGGATCAAAGATGTTTCTTCTTTGCATTTATTGCGATTGATTTTCCACGAATATCATAATTTGAATAGTCTCATTACTTCAAAAAAATCCATTTACGTCTTTTCAAAAAGAAAGAAAAGATTCTTTTGGTTCCTACATAATTTTTATGTATATGAATGCGAATATATATTCCTTTTTCTTCGTAAACAGTCTTCTTATTTACGATCAATATCTTCTGGAGTCTTTCTTGAGCGAACGCATTTTTATGGAAAAATAGAATATCTTAGAGTCATGTCTTGTAATTCTTTTCAGAGGATCCTATGGTTCCTCAAAGACATTTTCATACATTATGTTCGATATCAAGGAAAAGCGATTCTGGTTT